GAAATCTAGTCACCAAGAAAAAGGAGAGAGAGGGATTCGAACCCTCGATAGTTCTTTGTTTCGAACTATACCGGTTTTCAAGACCGGAGCTATCAACCACTCGGCCATCTCTCCGAAAGAAAATCTCTATTTTCTTTGTCCATCGAATAGAACATAACGATATAAGTTGATACCATTACTATCGATATAAAGATATCGAGTATGAATCTATAGGTCTATCTATCTCTATATATAGATGCATGATATAGCGTTCCCCTTTGTAAAGTAAAAAACTGTCCTCGATGGATTCGTGGTAAAATCCATCGACAATGCATTTTTTTTACAATTTTTGACTGATAAAGAGATCAAATGGTATATAATTCTTTTATTGGTAGATTGGAGGATTAGAAACATGACTATTGCTTTCCAATTGGCTGTTTTTGCATTAATTGCTACTTCATCAATCTTACTGATTAGTGTACCCGTTGTATTTGCTTCTCCTGATGGTTGGTTGGGTAATAAAAATGTTGTATTTTCTGGTACATCATTATGGATTGCATTAGTATTTATCGTAGGTATTCTTAATTCTCTTATCTCTTGAACCTATTGGTTCTAGATTTAAAGATGACCCCTCCCCGAATTCTTTCAGGTTATTAGACACGTTAAAATTCAATATAAGTTATAAGTTCTTAAAATGCAAATAACGAAAAAAATTCTAAAGATTAGCGGGAGGGGTTAAACTTATTGTATTTGTATCTTTGTTTTGTAAAATTTTGCAAATCAAATAAAAAAGAAATATGTAAATATTATGTAAATATATAAATATAAATAAATATGTATTATACATTATAATAATAATTATTAATTATATAAATATTAATAAATATATAATTAATAATAAAATATTAAAAATTGAATAGAAATATGTACTAAAGTTGTACATTTAAATATTCATTATAAATTTTATATACACAAATGGTATATTATATAAAATTATAAATTATATATAAACAAATATTATATATAAATTTGAATAGAAATAAAATAAACATTTTATAAAATCAAAAAATATTTTAAAATAAAATAATATAAAACGAAAAAAATAAATAAATAATATATATTAAAAAAAAGAATTTTTAATATAGAAAGAATAGAGAATATATAATAATATAAAGAATAGAAAATATATTCTATTAGAATATAAAAATTTTCTATTCTAATAGAAAAATAGAAAAAATCTAATATAACAAAATATTAAAATATAATTAATATTAAATATTAATTAAAAAAGAAATATATATAATAAATTTATATTTAGAAAATAAGAATAAATATAAATAGAGAGTATTTGGCCTAGCTCTGCCCAAACAGGATTCATACATTGCGTATCACGAACAAAAAAAAAGTGCGGATATAGTCGAATGGTAAAATTTCTCTTTGCCAAGGAGAAGATGCGGGTTCGATTCCCGCTATCCGCCCAGGATAATAGGTTAATCTATTTAATTTAAATGTATTTAATTTAATAGGATAAAGGGTTAATTATAATTAAATTAGAATTAATAGGATAAAGGATTAAGTATAGTTGATCACGATAGTCTATCGGTTCCATCCTCCCCCCTCTTTTCCTCCCACCCTAAAAGAAAAACGGTAATTAATTACTAGTTAAATTAATTAAATTACTAGTTAAATTAATTACTAGTTAACAGAATGAAACTGTCAAAAAAAGTTGCGGAGACGGGATTTGAACCCGTGACCTCAAGGTTATGAGCCTTGCGAGCTACCAAGCTGCTCTACCCCGCGTTGAAGAGAAGAACTGTGAACTAGTGGGCAAACAAGGATTGAATGGACCCCTTTACCATACTGTACAAATAGGATATCCCATTTATACAGAATGGTAAAGGGGTCCTCTATGATCGATGATCATAGAAATAAATAGAAAAATGAAAATTAAGGGATTTTAGATTTTAATCCTTACCAACTTGATCTTGTTGCTCCGGGCAACAAACAGGCATGAACCATTTCACGAAGTATGTGTCCGGATAGCCCAAAGTCCCGATAGTTAGCTCTCGGTCTTCCAGTCAAAAAACAACGTCGATGAAGGCGTATAGGTGCACTATTACGTGGTGGGGATTGTAACTTTCCATGAATTTCCCATTTCTCACTCAACGACGGAACTTTGCTTATTTCTTTTTTTGAGGATCGACGAATCAAATGATATTTTTGTTCCAATTTTTGCCTCTTCTTCTCCCTCTGAATCAAACTTTTTCTTGCCATAATAATTCAATTCCTATTAGTTTCAATGATACATACAAGTCGGATCCTAGATGTAGAAATATAAGAAGGCGGGTCCCTTCTCCATCAAAGGAAATGATATTATCGAGGCTACAACACATAAAATAAAAAATTAACCAAATTTTCCTGATGTAGAAGCAATCAAGAAAGCCGCATAAGTGAATATATAACCTACAGAAAAGTGGGCTAACCCGACCAATCTTGCTTGAACAATGGAAAGAGCCACCGG